TTAAGTTATTAATATAAAATTTATTAAGGACGGTTTAGTAAATTTTATATTAATAACTATATTTTAATAAATAATATTTTTTAATATTTATATATATATATATATATATATTTATATAGATTTTTTAAAATTTATTTATATATATATATATATTAAATATTTACATTATAAAAATTATATTAATTAATTAAATTTTATATATATTAATATTTATATATATATATTAAATTTTTTATTTATTTAAAATATATTTTTTATAATATTTTATTATTTAAATGAATTAAAATTGATTTATAATCAAAATTATTTTTTATAACAATATTACTAGAAAAGAAATAAGAGAAAATAATAAAAATTTATTAATGTTTATTAAATATATAATATAAAAAAAAAAAAAAAAAAAAATCTATGTAAAAATTGGTGTAAATAGATAAATTTTTTATATTTTTAATGATTTATTATAAATTTATTTTACATATAAATTTTAGTATAAAATTTTAATTATTTAAAAAATAATTAATTTAAAATAATAGTAATTAAAATTAAAAATTTAAGAAATTAAGATTTAGTAATATTTAAATTAATAACTAATTTTGTGCCAGCAGTTGCGGTTAAACAAAAGTTAAATTAAATTATTTCAGTATATAATAAATAATAAAAATTTTAAATTAAATATTAAATTATTAAGTGAAATTTTAATTTATTTAAAAATTATTTAAAAATTATGATTTAATAAATTTTATTATAAACTAGGATTAGATACCCTACTATTAAAAATTTAATTAATAATACTAAAATAGTAAATAAAATATTATTGAAACTTAAATAATATGGCGGTATTTTAGTTCATTTAGAGGAATCTGTCTAATAATTGATAATCCACGAATAAATTTACTTAATTTATAATTTTGTATATCATTGTTAAAAAAATATTTTTAAATAAAAATAATATTTTAAAATTTAAAATGAAATTTAATTCAGATCAAGATGCAGATTATAATTAAGTTAAAGATGGATTACATTAAGTTTATTTAAACGGAAAGAAGATTGTAAAATATGATTGAAGGTGGATTTAAATGTAATTTTAATTAATTTATTAAAATGATTAATAATTAAAATATGTACATATTGCCCGTCACTTTCATTTAAAAATTGAAATAAGTCGTAACAAAGTAGAAGTACTGGAAAGTGTTTCTAGAATGAACAAATTAGAGCTTGTTAAGTATTTCATTTACATTGAAAAGAAATTAAAATAATTAATTAATTTGAGGGGGAAAATTAATAAAATATAAATAATAAAAAAATTTTTAATATTGGGGGGTATTAAAGTATTTTTTTAAAAAAAAATAAATTATTTTATAGTTAATTAGTATTGAAAAAGAAATTTGAAATAGTTGAAAATAAATTAATAAAAAAGTAATTTTAATTTAATGTATCTTGTGTATCAGAGTTTATTAAAAAATATTTTTTAAAAAAAAAAATCTCGAATTTAAAAGAGTTAATTAATTATAAAAGTTAATGTAGAAAAATTATTTTAAATAGTTAATTTGAAATGAAATGTTAATCGTTTTTAAATATATCTAGTTATTTTAGAAAAAAATTTAATTTAAAATTTAAAAAATTTTTTTATTAATTATATAATTAATAAAAAAATATTTAAAATTAAATATATTATGGGATAAGCTTTAATATAAAAATTTATAATGGATTAAAATAAAACATAAAAATTTTAAAATTTATATTGTTTAAAAATTATAATTTATTATAAAAAATTTTATAAATAATAAAATTTAATATAAAATTTAATTTTATATAAAATAATAATTTAAAATAAAATAAAATTAAAAATAATGATAAAATTAGTATATTAAATTAAAAATATAATTTAATTAATTAAAATTAAAATTAAAGGAATTCGGCAAAATTTTATATTCACTTGTTTATCAAAAACATGTCTTTTAGAAATTAATTTAAAGTCTAATCTGCCCACTGATGAAATATTAAAGGGCTGCAGTATATTGACTGTACAAAGGTAGCATAATCAATAGTCTTTTAATTGAAGACTTGTATGAAAGATTTGATGAAATATAAACTGTCTCTAATTTATAAGTAAAATTTAATTTTTTAGTTAAAAAGCTAAAATAAATTTAAAAGACGAGAAGACCCTATAGAGTTTTATATTACTTTTATTTAAAGTTGTGTTTATAAATAAAAATTAAAAATAAAAATAATATTTTATTGGGGTGATGAAAAAATTTATTTAACTTTTTATAATTAATTACCATGGATAAGTGAATAATTGATCCATTTTTAATGATTAAAAGAGAAAATTACCTTAGGGATAACAGCGTAATATTTTTTTCTAGTACGAATAGAAAAAAAAGTTTGCGACCTCGATGTTGGATTAAGATAAAATTTAAATGCAAAAGTTTAAAATTTTGATCTGTTCGATCATTAAAATCTTACATGATCTGAGTTCAAACCGGTGTAAGCCAGGTTGGTTTCTATCTTTAAAATATTAGAATATTTTAGTACGAAAGGATCAAATATTTTTAATAATTAAAATTTAATGAATATTATTAATTTAATTTTAAGCTATTTTGACAGAAAAATGTGGTGATTTTAGAAGTCATAAATGTATAATTAAATTATATAAATAGTATGTGATAATACAGGATTTATATAATGTTTTTATTGGTGTTTTAATTTTATTAATTGGGGTTTTAATTGGGGTTGCTTTTTTAACATTGTTAGAACGAAAAGTTTTAGGTTATATTCAGATTCGTAAAGGTCCTAATAAAATAGGGGTGATGGGGATTTTACAACCGTTTTGTGATGCTATTAAATTATTTTCTAAAGAACAAGTTTATTTAAATTATTCAAATTATTTTTCTTTTTATTTTTCTCCTATTGTAAGATTTACATTATCTTTAATAATTTGAATGTTAGTTCCTTATATTTTTAATATAGTGATTTTTAATTTAGGTTTATTATTTTTTTTATGTTGTACTAGTATTGGGGTTTATACTTTATTAATTTCTGGGTGATCTTCAAATAGAAATTATTCTTTATTAGGTGGTTTACGAGCAGTAGCTCAAACAATTTCTTATGAGGTAAGATTATCTTTGATTTTAATATCTAGAATTATTTTAATTATAGATTTTAATATACTTAAATTTGTTGAACATCAATATTTAATTTGGTTAATAATAATAATAATACCTTTAAGTATTTGTTTTTTATCTTCTTTAATGGCTGAAACTAATCGCACTCCTTTTGATTTTGCTGAGGGAGAAAGAGAATTAGTTTCAGGATTTAATGTTGAATATAGAAGAGGTGGATTTGCTTTAATTTTTTTAGCTGAATATTCTAGTATTTTATTTATAAGATTATTATTTGTAATTATTTACATGGGGGGTTATGATTTAAATTTAATATTTTATTTAAAATTAGTTTTTATATCTTTTTTTTTTATTTGAGTTCGGGGAACATTACCTCGTTATCGTTATGATAAATTAATATATTTGTGTTGAAAAAGATATTTACCTTTATCTTTAAATTATTTATTATTTTTTATAGGGGTAAAAATGATTTTAATGTATAAAATAAATTTAGTATAAATTAATAGAATAATTATTCTTTCTTAAGTTTTCAAAACAAATGCTTATATACAAGCTCATTAATTAAAATTATAAATTAAAAATTAATTTATCTCAAAATTTATTTAAAATTGGGTTAATAATAAAATAAGAAAAATAAATTAATGTTAAAATTTGTCCGGTGATAATATAAGGTGTTTCTACAGATCGTGCCCCAATTCAAGTTAATAAAATAATTGTTACAATTAAAAATCAAAATAAAATTTGATTAAGGGGATAAAATTGAATACCTTGGATTTTTTTATTAAAGGTAAAAGGTAAAATAATTAAAATTAAAATAGATATTACTAAAGCAATAACACCCCCTAATTTATTGGGAATTGATCGGAGAATAGCATATGCAAATAAAAAATATCATTCAGGTTGAATATGAATAGGGGTAACTAAAGGATTAGCTGGAATAAAATTATCTGGATCTCCTAATAAATATGGATTAATAAGAGATAGGAAAGTTAAAATTGAAATTAAAATAATAAATCCAATTAAATCTTTAAATGTAAAAAATGGGTGGAAAGGAATTTTATCTAAATTTCTATTAATACCTAATGGATTATTTGATCCAGTTTGATGTAAAAATAATAAATGAATTATAGTTAATATAAGAATAATAAATGGAAATAAAAAATGAAAAGTGTAAAATCGTGTTAGTGTGGCATTATCAACTGCAAACCCCCCTCAAATTCAATTAACAAGTATTGTTCCTAAATAAGGGATTGCTGATAAAAGATTAGTAATTACTGTAGCTCCTCAAAAAGATATTTGTCCTCATGGAAGAACATATCCTATAAAAGCTGTAGCTATTAATAAAAATAAAATAATTACACCAATTATTCATGTAAATTTTAAATTAAATGATTCATAATAAATTCCTCGTCCAATATGGAAATAAATACAAATGAAAAAAAATGATGCTCCATTAGCATGTAAAGTTCGGATTAATCAACCATAATTAACATTTCGACAAATATAGTTTACTCTATAAAAAGCTAAATCTACATTAGCTGTATAATATATAGTTAAGAATAACCCAGTTAAGATTTGAGTTATTAAACATAAAGCTAATAAGGATCCGAAATTTCATCAAGATGAAATATTAGAGGGTGTAGGTAAATCAATTAATGAGCCATTAATGATTTTAATTACTGGGTGATTTTTACGAATAGGTTTATATAAATTTATCATTAGTTATTAAATGATCGTAAGGGACCAAAAAAAATATTAGTAATTTTTACAATTGCAATTAAAGTAATAAATAAATAAATAATTATTAATATTATTATTCAATAATTTTGTTTATTATATAATTTAGATAGGTTAAAATTATATTCATTATTAAAAAATAAATTTAAGTTAAATATATTAATTATTTCATCATTAAAGTAAAAATTTATTCAAATTAAATTATTTTTAAAAAAAATTCTTAAAATTATAATAAATAAAATATAAATAAATGAAAGTTTGCTAATAATATGAATTTTAAATAATTCATTTGAAGCTACTCTTGATACATAAATGAATAATACTAATAACCCTCCTAAAAATACTAAAAAAAGAATATAGGAAAATCAATAAGTATTAATTAATATACCTGAAATTAAACAAGTAAGAAAAGTTTGAATTAAAATTAATAAGCCTATTGCAAGAGGATGATTTATAAAAAATAAGAAAATTGATGTTGAAATTAGTAAAATAGATAAAAATATTTTTAAAATATCAAAGAATAGTTTATGAAAATAATAATTTTGGAGATTATAGATAAAGAAAATCTTTTTCTTTGAAGTTTTTAAAGAATATTCTTATTTTTGATTTACAAGACCAAAGTTTTTTATTAAACTATAAAAACTTTAAAATAATGTTAAAAATAACCTTAAATATTATTATTATATTTATGTTTGGTAATATAATTTTTGTTTCTAAACATAAACATTTATTGATTGTCTTAATAAGTTTAGAATTTATAGTTTTAAGAATTTTTTTTTTTTTATTATTATATCTTATAATAATTAATTATAATTTATATATATTAATAGTATTTTTGGTTTTTTCTGTGTGTGAGGGGGCATTAGGATTATCAATTTTAGTTTCTATAATTCGAACTCATGGTAATGATTATTTTCAAAGTTTTAATTTAATTTAAATGATAAAATTTTTAATAATAATAATTTTTATAATTCCATTATGTTTAAAAAAAAATATATTTTGATCGGTTCAAATATTATTAATGTTTATAATATTTATATTTATAAATTCTACTATTAATATTATAAATTTTTGTAATTTAAGATATATATTGGGTTATGATATGATTTCTTATGGTTTAATTTTATTAAGAATTTGAATTGGAAGATTAATAATTATGGCTAGAGAAAGTTTATATAAGAGAAATTTTTATTCAAATTTATTTTTATTTAATATTATTTTTTTGGTAATAATATTATATTTAACTTTTAGAGTAATGAATTTATTTATATTTTATTTATTTTTTGAGAGAAGACTAATTCCAACTTTAATATTAATTATTGGTTGGGGTTATCAACCTGAACGAATTCAAGCGGGTATATACTTATTATTTTATACTTTATTTGCTTCTTTACCTTTATTAATGGGGATTTTTTATTTATATAAAAATATAAATTATATGATAATTTATTTTTTAAAGTTTTATGATTATAATTTATTAATGTTATATTTATGTTTAATTATAGCTTTTTTAGTAAAAATACCAATATATTTTGTTCATTTATGGCTTCCTAAAGCTCACGTAGAAGCTCCAATTTCTGGTTCGATAATTTTAGCTGCGATTATATTAAAATTAGGGGGTTATGGTCTTTTGCGAGTAATAATTATATTGCAGGAAATTAATTTGAAAATAGGGGTTATTTGAGTGGTAATTAGATTAATTGGGGGATTTTATATTAGATTAAAATGTTTTTGTCAAATTGATATAAAGTCTTTAATTGCTTATTCATCTGTTGCTCATATAAGAATTGTAATTGGGGGTATTATGACTATAAATTATTGAGGGTATATGGGTTCTTATATTTTAATAATTGGTCATGGTTTATGTTCTTCTGGTATATTTTGTTTATCTAATATAAGTTATGAGCGATTGAATAGTCGAAGATTATTTATTAACAGGGGTATAATAAATTTTATGCCTTCAATAAGATTGTGATGATTTTTACTAATATCATCAAATATAGCTGCCCCCCCCTCATTAAATTTAATAGGGGAAATTAGATTAATAAATAGTTTGATTAGTTGATCTTGAATAAGAATGATTATATTAATGTGTATTTCATTTTTTAGAGCTGGCTATAGATTATATTTATATTCTTATACTCAACATGGTAAATATAATATAGGAATTTATAGATTTTATACAGGTACATCACGAGAATATTTAATATTAATATTACATTGATTACCTTTAAATATTTTAATTATAAAGATTGATTATAGAATAATTTGATTTTACTTAAATAATTTAAAAAAAATATTGATTTGTGGGGTCAAAAATATGAATTTCATTTTAAGTTATTAATAAATTTAACATCTGTTTTATTAGATATTTTTTTTTATTTTTTTTTATATTAATTAATTTTTTTATGATAATTTATTTTATTATGAAAAATATAATTATTTTTTTAGAGTGGGAAATTATTTCTTTTAATTCAGTTAATATTGTGTTTTCTATTTTATTAGATTGAATATCATTATTATTTATAATATTTGTTTCTTTAATTTCTTCTTGTGTAATTTTTTATAGAAAAAGTTATATAAGATCTGAAATAAATTTAAGTCGTTTTGTTCTTTTAGTTTTATTGTTTGTATTTTCAATAATTTTATTAATTGTTAGACCTAATATGATTAGAATTTTTTTAGGTTGGGATGGTTTAGGGTTAGTTTCTTATTGTTTGGTGATTTATTATCAAAATATTAAATCTTATAATGCTGGCATATTAACAGCTTTATCTAATCGAGTTGGTGATGTAATAATTTTAATGTTAGTTTCTTGAATATTAAATTATGGGGGTTGAAATTATATTTTTTATTTAAATTTTATAAAAAATGATTTTTCTATAAAAGTTATTAGATTGTTGGTAATTATTGCTGCTATAACTAAAAGAGCTCAAATTCCTTTTAGTTCATGATTACCTGCTGCTATAGCAGCTCCAACTCCAGTTTCTGCTTTGGTTCATTCATCTACTTTAGTAACTGCCGGTGTTTATTTATTAATTCGATTTAATAATATTTTAATTGATATANATTTTTTAAAATTTTTATTATTATTTTCCGGTTTAACTATAATAATAGCGGGAATTTGTGCTAATTATGAATTTGATTTAAAAAAAATTATTGCTTTATCAACTTTAAGACAATTAGGTTTAATAATAAGAATTTTAAGAATAGGATTTTATGATTTAGCTTTTTTTCATTTATTAACACATGCTATATTTAAAGCTTTATTATTTATGTGTGCTGGTATAATTATTCACATAATGAATAATAATCAGGATATTCGAATAATAGGTGGTATTAGATTATATATTCCTTTAACTTCTTTATGTATAAATATTTCAAATTTAGCTTTATGTGGAATTCCTTTTTTGGCTGGATTTTATTCAAAAGATATAATTTTAGAGATAGTAAGAATAAGAAATTTAAATTTATTAATTTTTTATTTATATTATTTTTCTACTGGTTTAACAATATTTTATACTATTCGTTTATTAATATATTTAATAGTTAATGATTATAATTTATTAGTAATTTATAATTTATATGATGAAGATTATGTGATATTAAAAAGTATATTTATTTTATTGTTTATAAGATTGGTTTCTGGGAGATTTTTAGGTTGATTAATTTTTTATTATCCTTATATAATTTATTTGCCAATTTCTTTAAAGATAATAGTAATTTATGTTAGAGTTAGAGGTATATTAATAGGTTTATTAATTAGAAATATAAATATTTATTCATTAAATAAGTTTTTAATATTTTATAATTTAAGAAGATTTTTAACTATAATATGATTTTTACCAAATTTATCTACTTATGGTTTGAATTATTATTTTTTAAAATTTGGTCAAATTTTAAGTAAAAATATTGATATAGGTTGAAGAGAGATTTATAGAGGTCAAGGAATATTTAAGATTATTAAATTTTATTCTTTAATTAATGTAATTTATCAGATAAATAATTTTAAAATTTATTTATTTAGATTTGTTTTATGAATAATAATTTTTATTATTTTAATTATAATTTATTTAAATAGCTTAATAAGAGTATAATGTTGAAGATATTATGGTGATTTTATAATCTTTAAATATTTATAAAAAAATTTTTTTTATTTTTACAATGAAAATGTAAAGTTTTATTTAAACTATATAAATAGAAATATTAATGATTTTATTCACTAAAAATTAAGTTAGCAGCTTAATTATTATATATTTCTAATTGGAATTTTTATTCAATTTTATCATTAACAGTGATATACCTCTGTTTGGTTTCAATTAATAAATAAGGAGTTTATTAACTCTATCTTTTAAGTCGAAATTAAATGCAAATTGCTTCTTATTTAAGATAAATTGAAAAATTCAATATTGTTTGAATGCAAATCAAATGTTTTTATAAACTATAATCCTTAATTTGTTCAATTTAATATGTTTTGGTTTCATTCATGATATAACCCCACTAATAAAATAATAATAAAGAAAAAATTGATTTTAAATCAGAGGGTAAAATTAACTCTTATAAAGGTTGGAATTATTGGAAAAATTAAAGCAATTTCTACATCAAAAATTAAGAAAATTACTGTAATTAGAAAGAAATGTAGGGAAAATGGAATACGAGATAGTGATTTAGGGTCAAATCCGCATTCAAATGGTGAACATTTTTCTCGATCAAGAAAAGATTTTTTTGAAATAAAAAATGAAATTATTATAAAAATATTAGCAATAATAATTATAATTAAAGATGTTATTATTATTAAATTAATTATTTATATTAATAATAAATTAAACTTTTTGATTGGAAGTCAAATATACTAAATATATTATATAAATAGTTAATTTCCCCATCAATAAATAGAAATATAAAGAAATAATCATACAACATCTACGAAATGTCAATATCATGCAGCTGCTTCAAATCCAAAATGATGGGAGTTAGAAAAATGATTATTATTATGACGAATTAAACAAATTAAAAGGAAAATAGTTCCAACAATAACATGGAGTCCGTGGAATCCTGTTGCTATAAAAAAGGTTGATCCATAAATTCTATCTGCAATTGAAAAGGGGGCTTCAATATATTCATAAGCTTGAAGAATAGTAAAATAAATACCTAATAAAACAGTAATTAATAATCTTTGTAATGTTTGAGTAAAGTTGTTTTCTATTAAAGAATGGTGAGCTCATGTTACAGTAATTCCTGAAGTGATTAGAATAATAGTATTTAATAAAGGAATTTGAAAAGGATTAAATGATATAATTCCTATAGGGGGTCATATAGATCCAATTTCAATATTAGGGGATAAACTACTATGAAAAAATGCTCAAAAAAATGAAATAAAAAAAAAAATTTCTGAGATAATAAATAAAATTATTCCTCAACGAAGGCCTTTAATGACTAAAATTGTATGTTTACCTTGGTATGTGCCTTCACGACAAATATCTCGTCATCATTGATATATTGTTAATAAAATAATAATATATCCTAGTATAAGTAAATTTAAATTAAAATTATGAAATCATTTTACTAATCCAGTTATTAAGGTTATTACTCCCATAGCTCCGGTTAAAGGTCAAGGTCTATAATCTACTAAATGGTATGGGTGATTATTATTAAGATTCATTTATTAATTAATTTCGCTAGAATAAAGGGTACTTAAAATAGTAATAACATAAGATTGAATTACTGCGACGGCAGATTCTAAAATTAATAAAAGAATTTGAATTAAAATTAGAATAATTAATAAATAATTTGGTATATTTGTTCCAGTTCTACTTAATAGTGTTAATAATAAATGTCCTGCGATTATATTAGCTGTTAATCGAACAGCTAATGTTCCAGGACGAATAATATTACTAATTGTTTCAATTAATACTATAAAAGGTATTAAAATGGTTGGGGTTCCTTGAGGGATTATGTGGATAAATATATGTTGAGTATTATTAATTCATCCATAAATTATAAATCTTAATCATAAAGTTAATGATAAAGATAATGAAATATTTAAATGACTAGTTCTTGTAAAAATATAGGGAAATAATCCTAAAAAATTATTAAATAAAATAAAAAAAAATAATGAAATAAAAATAAAAGTTGAACCACTATAACTATTAGGCCCTAAAAGAGTTTTAAATTCTTCATGTAATTTAAATGAAATAGAGTTTCATAAAATAAAATGACGATTAGGGATTAATCAAAATGAATAAGGAATAAATATTAAACCAATAAAAGTTCTTATTCAATTGATTGATAAATTAAAAATATTAGTGGAGGGATCAAAAATTGAAAATAGATTATTTATCATTTTCAGGAAAAATTAGTTTTTAATAATTTTTTAACTTGAATATTATAGTTAATATTTTTTGAATTGAAAATAAAATAATTTATAATATTAAAAATAATAAAAATTATAATAAAAAAAATAAAAGAAAAAATTCAATTAATTGGTATTATTTGTGGTATAAAAGAATATTACTAATGTAATAATTTAAATTTGACATATTTATGTTATATATTAACTAATTCTTTCATTAGAAGTAATTGCTAATTTACTATAAAATGGTTTAAGAGACCACTACTTGCTTTCAGTCATCTAATGATGAATAATTATTAATTCAATTAATAAAATTTTTAATTGGAATTCTTTCAATTACAATAGGTATAAAACTATGATTAGCTCCACAAATTTCAGAACATTGACCATAAAAAATACCAGGTCGATTAATGAAAAATCTTGTTTGATTTAGTCGACCTGGATTAGCATCAACTTTTACGCTTAAAGATGGAATAGTTCATGAGTGAATTACATCTGTAGCTGTGATTAAAATACGAATTTGATTATTTATGGGTAAAACAATTCGATTATCTACATCTAATAAACGAAAATTAGATAAATTATTAGTTGATTGAATTATATAAGAGTCAAATTCAATATTATTAAAGTCTGAATATTCATAACTTCAGTATCATTGATGCCCAATAGATTTTAAAGTGATTAGTGGATTATTAAGTTCATCTAATAAATATAAAAGTCGTAAAGAAGGTAAAGCAATGAAAATGAGAGTAATTGCTGGTAAAATAGTTCAAATTAATTCAATTATTTGTTCTTCTAAAAGAAATCGATTAATATATTTATTAAAAAATAAATTAATTATTAAATATGATACTAAAATTGTAATTATAATTAAAATAATTAAAGTATGATCATGAAAAAAAATAATTTGTTCTATTAAAGGAGAAGCTCTATTTTGATAATTAAGATTAGATCATGTTGCCATATTCTAAAAAAAGGATAATCCTTTATAAATGGGGTTTAAATCCATTACATATAATCTGCCATATTAGAAATTACTTAAAATGGGTAATTCATTATATGAATGTTCAGCAGGGGGTAAATTTTGATATCATTCAATAGATGAGGATATATTTAATGAAAAAAGAATTAAATGTTGATTAATTATTGATTCTCAGATAATTATTATTATTATAATTATTGAAAATAAAGAAATATATGAACCAAAAGATGATACAATATTTCATGAAATAAAACTATCAGGATAATCTGAATAACGGCGGGGTATACCAGCTAAACCTAAAAAATGTTGGGGGAAAAAGGTTAAATTTACTCCAATAAATATTGAAATAAATTGAATTTTTAATAAGTAAGGATTTAAAGTTAAACCGGTAAATAAAGGATATCAGTGAATAAATCCTCCAAAAATAGCAAATACAGCTCCCATAGATAAAACATAATGAAAATGTGCTACAACATAATAAGTATCATGAAGAGTAATATCAATAGAAGAATTAGCTAATACAACTCCTGTTAATCCCCCAACTGTAAATAAAAAAAAAAACCCTAAACTTCATAATATAGAGGGACTATAATTAATTTGGGTTCCGTGAAGAGTAGCTAATCAACTAAAAATTTTAATTCCTGTTGGTACAGCAATAATTATAGTAGCTGAAGTAAAGTAAGCACGAGTATCAATATCTATACCTACGGTAAATATATGATGAGCTCAAACAATAAATCCTAATAATCCAATTGCTATTATAGCATAAATTATTCCTAGGTAACCGAAAGTTTCTTTTTTACCTCTTTCTTGTGAAATTATATGGGAGATTATACCAAATCCAGGTAAAATTAAAATATAAACTTCTGGGTGCCCAAAAAATCAAAATAAATGTTGATAAAGAATCGGATCTCCCCCTCCTGCTGGGTCAAAAAATGATGTATTTAAATTACGATCAGTTAAAAGTATAGTAATAGCCCCTGCTAAAACTGGTAAAGATAGTAATAATAAAAGAGCTGTAATACCAACAGATCAAACAAATAATGGTATTTGATCAAAAGATAAATTATTAATTCGTATATTAATAATAGTTGTAATAAAATTAATTGCTCCTAGGATTGAAGAAATACCCGCTAAGTGTAAGGAAAAAATGGCTAAATCTACTGAAGATCCTCTATGGGCAATATTAGATGAAAGGGGTGGATAAACTGTTCATCCTGTTCCTGCTCCATTTTCTACAATTCTACTGGAGATAAGGAGGATTAGGGATGGGGGAAGAAGTCAAAAACTTATATTATTTATACGGGGAAATGCTATATCAGGGGCTCCTAGTATTAATGGAATTAATCAATTTCCAAATCCTCCAATTATAATGGGCATTACTATAAAAAAAATTATAATAAAAGCATGAGCTGTTACAATAGTATTATAAATTTGATCGTCTCCAATTAATGAACCTGGATTTCCTAATTCTGTTCGAATTAATAAACTTAAAGATGTACCTACTATTCCTGCTCAAATTCCAAAAATAAAATATAAAGTTCCAATATCCTTATGATTTGTAGAAAAAAGTCATTTTCGCTAAATAAAATGGCTGAGGTATAAGCGATAAATTGTAAATTTATTAACAAGAAGTATTCTTTTTTATTATATTTAATATTATGGTCTTATATTCAAAGTAATGATATAGAATTGCAAATTTTATGGTGTAATTAAATACTAAGGCTTAAAGAAATTTCTTTATATATAATTTTGAAGATTATTAGTTTATATTAACTTAAAACCTTAGAAAAAAAAAGTTCTAATAATTATACCTAATAAAGAAATAAAATTGAAAAAATAAATTGAAATTAAGGAATTATTTTTAATAAAAATTTTAAATCATTTTAATTTAAAGGAAAAAAATAATAATGAAGAGTAAATAATTCGAATATAAATAAATAATAAAATTAATCTTGATATAATAAATATAAAAGAAATAATAAAAAGATTATTATTTATTAAATAATTAATAACAATTCATTTTGGAAAAAATCCTAGAAAGGGGGGTAAACCTCCTAAAGAAAGAAAATTAATTATAATAGAAATTTTAATTAAAAAGTTTATATTAAAAAAAAATAATTGTCTAATAAAAAAAGTATTAATAATATAAAATAAAAAACATGTAATAAATGTAAAAATTGAGTAAAAAATAAAATAAATTAATCATAAATTTTCACTAATAATTATAGATAATATTATTCAACCTAAATTATTAATTGAAGAAAAAGCTATTAATTTTCGTAAGGAGGTTTGATTAAATCTTCCAATAACTCCAAATATAACATTAGAAATTATAATAAAATATAAAAAATTTAAGTTAAAATAATAAGATAAAAGAATTATTGGGGTAATTTTTTGTCAGGTTATTAAAATAAAACAATTAAATCATGATAAACCTTCTATAATATTTGGAAATCAAAAATGAAATGGGGCTGAGCCTATTTTTATAATTAGGGAAGAATTAATAAAAATTGAAAAAAGATTATTAAAAAAAAAATTTTTCATTAAAAATAATCTTAATAAAATTGAAAATAAAAAATTGATTGAGGCGATTGATTGAGTAATAAAATATTTAAGAGAAGCTTCTGAATTTAAAAGATTATTATGGGTTGAAATAAGGGGGATGAATCTTAATAAATTAATTTCTAATCCAATTCAACACCCTAATCATGAGTTAGAGGATACAGAGATTAAAGTTCTAAAAAATAAAATAAATAAAAAAAATATTTTGTTAGAATTAGTTATTAGAATAATTAAAAATAAGAATTAAAATCTAAAGTGAAATTTATTCATATTTTAAAAATTATATTTTAGTGTAAGATGCACAGTAATTTTTGAAGTTATTAGATATAGTTTAATTCTATAAAATATAATAAAGGTAAAAAAATTACATAATTTATCCTATCAGAATAATCCTTTAATCAGGCACTTTATTAATTTAAAAAAAAGGTATTCCCTTTATATTTGAGGTATGAACCCAAAAGCTTTATTTAGCTTATTTTTAA